CGATCGTTTCAATTATAATTACAATTCATTTGATAACCTTTTTAGTCGATGAAATCGTAAAACTAGATGATTCATCCAAAACGGGCATGATAATGACTTTTTTCTGTATAACAGGATTATTAATTTCTCGTTGGATTTATTCGGGACATTTTCCACTAAGTGATTTATACGAATCGTTAATTTTTCTTTCATGGAGTTTTTCCTTTATTTATATAGTTTCATATTTCAAAAAAAACCAAAATATTCTAAGCACAATAATTGGCCCAAGTGCTATTTTTTCCCAGGGCTTTGCTACTTCAGGTCTTTTAACTGAAATACACGAATCGACAATCTTAGTACCCGCTCTTCAATCCGAGTGGCTAATAATGCACGTAAGTATGATGATATTAGGCTATGCGGCCCTTTTATGTGGATCATTATTATCAGTATCACTTCTAGTCATTACAGTTAGAAAAAAGAGAAAGCTTTTTTCTACGAGTAATTATTTATTGAATTTAAATGAGTCATTTTTCCTTGGTGAAATCGAATACATGAATGAACAAAGGGATTTTTTCCAAAAAACTTCTTTTTTTTTCGCAAGGAATTATTATAGATCACAGTTGATTCAAAAATTGGATTATTGGAGTTATCGAGTTATTAGTCTAGGATTTATCTTTTTAACCATAGGAATTCTTTCGGGAGCAGTATGGGCTAACGAAGCATGGGGATCCTATTGGAGTTGGGACCCAAAGGAAACTTGGGCTTTTATTACTTGGATCATATTTTCAATTTATTTACATACTCGAACAAATATAAAACTGAAGGGTACAAATTCAGCAATTGTGGCGTCTATTGGATTTCTTATAATTTGGATATGCTATTTTGGAGTCAATCTATTAGGAATAGGACTACATAGTTATGGTTCATTTACATTAACATCTAATTGAATTCAAAAAAAGAAAAAGGGGGGTTATTACAAATAGCAATAAAAGGGTGTACAACGCAGATCAGATAAAAAAACTTTGTGTTAATTGGCGAGAGCCTGTCGAATCATATATGATTCGACAGGCTCTTTGTCATTGTACCATTTTACAACGAACGCTTTTGTAAATGATAAGATTTATAAATTATCTAAAAAAAGAATTAGATAGAATAACTTCAACCTTTTCAACTGATAGTGAAAGAACGAAATCGGGGTACATACCAATACCGAGTACGGGTAAAAAAATAGAAACCGAAAGAAATAACTCTCGCGGCCCAGAATCAAAAAAATAAGAGTCTGGGCCATTAAATATCTTGTATCCATAAAACATCTGTCGTAACATAGATAATAAATAAATAGGAGTTAATATCATTCCAATTGCCATTACAAAAGTAATTGGGAGTTTTGTCATTAAAAGATATTTTGGACTAGTAATTAGTCCAAAAAAAACTATTAATTCAGCAACAAAACCACTCATGCCAGGTAATGCAAGGGAGGCCATCGAAAAGCTACTGAACATCGTGAATATTTTTGGCATTGGAATACCTATTCCGCCCATTTCGTCAAGATAAACAAGACGTATTCTATCATAAGTTGTTCCGGCCAAGAAAAAAAGCGCCGCGCCAATAAATCCATGAGAGATTATTTGTAAAAGGGCTCCGTTGAGTCCCATATCTGTGATAGAACCAATTCCTATAATTATGAAACCCATATGAGATACAGAGGAATAGGCTATTCTTTTTTTTAAATTCCGTTGGCCGAGAGATGTTGAAGCCGCATAGATTATTTGCATTGCGCCTACTACCATTAACCAAGGGGAAAATATAGAATGAGCATGAGGAAATAATTCCATATTGATCCGAACTAATCCATACGCTCCCATTTTTAATAAGATTCCGGCTAGAAGCATACAAGTACTATAATGTGCTTCTCCATGGGTATCGGGTAACCATATATGTAGGGGTATGATTGGCAATTTGACAGCAAAAGCAAGAAAAAATCCAATATAAAATAGTATTTCCAAGTTCACAGGATAGGACCGGTTGGCTAATATTTCAAAATTTAATGTTGGTTCAGTAGAACCATATAAACCGATACCCAGAACTCCCATTAAAAGAAAAACAGAACCCCCCGCCGTGTACAAAATAAATTTTGTAGCTGAGTACAGACGTTTTTTTCCTCCCCACATCGATACAAGTAGATAAACGGGAATTAATTCTAACTCCCACATGAGGAAAAAAAGTAAAAGATCTCTAGAAGAAAATAATCCTATTTGCCCACTGTACATTGCTAACATCAGGAAATGAAATAATCGAGAATCTCGAGTAACCGGCCAAGCCGCTAAAGTAGCTAAAGTGGTGATGAATCCCGTCAGTAAAATGGGTCCTATAGAGAGTCCGTCTATTCCTAATCTCCAATGGAAATCCAAAAAATGGATCCATTTATAATCCTCCATTAGTTGAATTAGTGGATCATCCGATTGAAAATGATAGCAGAATGCATAAGTCGTTAGAAGAAGTTCTAATATACACATACATATAGTATACCAGCGTTTTACTCTATTTCCCCTGTGTGGAAGAAAAAAAATGAAGCAACCCGTAAATATTGGTAAAACTACAATTATTGTTAAGCAAGGAAAATGGTTCGTGGTAAAGACAAGATACACTTGGGCCAGAAAAATCCGTGCTCAAAATCAAATTGAATTGAGCACGGATTTTTTCGATAAAAAAAAAAGAAAATGGATTCAAGTAGATTTTTATGGAATGTATCAATAAGCTAGACCCATACTGCGAGTTGTTTCATGCCATAAATAAACCCGAACGCTCAAAAAATCCGTTGGACAGGCGGATTCACATCTCTTACAACCAACACAGTCCTCGGTCCTTGGAGCAGAGGCGATTTGTTTAGCTTTACATCCGTCCCAGGGTATCATTTCTAATACATCCGTGGGGCACGCCCGGACACATTGAGTACATCCTATACATGTATCATAAATCTTTACTGAATGTGACATTGGATCTATACGTTTTTGAACGCCATCAATTTTCGGTCTAGTAAACTAACTTATAAATGAATCCTATAGTTAGATACCAGACGAATCAATGAGTGATAAGAATCAATTTACTTCCGAATTGATTTATGAGGGAGGGCCAAAATACTTTGATTTCTTATGGTTTTGCAACTACGATTATACCCTACTATAGACATATCAAACCCGCTAATGCGAATTTTAATTTATTTATTAATATTCAAAATTCGCATTTATATGATTAATACTATTTATTCAACAAATTGGATTGGTTAATACGAGTTGATTTTCTGTTACGATAAATTGATGAAACAATAGCCAATCCAATAGCTGCTTCAGCGGCTGCAATAGTTATAACAAAAATTGATAAAATATCTCCTCTTAATTGACGATTATCAAAAATATCAGAAAATGTGACAAAATTGATATTAACTGAATTTAATATAAGTTCAAGACACATAAGGGCTCTAACCATATTTCGACTTGTGATTAATCCATAGATACCAATAGAAAATAAGTAGGCACTCAAAACAAGTATATGTTCGAGCATCATTAACCAACTCCTTATCAATTTTGATTCATTTTTAATCTGAACAATAATTCAATCGATTCGATTCTAACAAATATGGAATAATGGAATAGATTGGTAAGAGATCAATATAAAATTAAAGTCTTTTTATTGTATTTTTTTAGACAGAAATTCAAATTAACGAATTATAACATTCCTTTTGCGTGGATTCTATTTGAATTACTCATTTTAAAGATTTCTTATTGACGAGCTATAGCAATAGCACCTATTAAAGCGACTAAAAGAATTATTGAAATGAGTTCAAATGGAAGAAAAAAATCCGTTGCTAAATGAATTCCAATTTGTTGACTATTACTTATCAAATCTTGTTCTAGAATCTGATTTGATTTTGTAGTCCAAATGATCCCATACCAGGACGTATCTGGAATAGTAGTAATTAGTGAAATAAAAAGACTTATACAAACTATTGAAGTAACTCCATCTCCAACGGTCCAAAGATGAAAATCTTTGTAATATTCTGACCCATTCATGAACATCACAGCAAAAATGATTAAAACGTTTATAGCTCCTACATAAATAAGGAGCTGCGCAGCAGCTACAAAATAGGAGTTGGATAGAATATAGAATAAGGATATACAAAAAAGAACCCATCCCAACGAAAAGGCCGAATAAATTGGATTCGGAAGTAATACTACTGCCAAACTTCCTAATATAAGACCCAATCCCAGAAAGACTAAAAGAAAATCATGTATTGGTCCAGGTAAATCCATTTGATTTTATAAAAAAAATCGAAATATTTCATGCCTTTTTTGACCTGACCAGGAAAAACGAAGTTATCCTTTTTTTTTTTTTTAGGATACTTCTTAATTGAATGAAATTGGAACGGGGTTGATTTGGATTGATGTAAATACAGTTATTGGACTACTCTTATTATCGAAGCAATCGAAGCAGAGGTTCAAACTTTATATTTTCAAATCATTATTCGAATAGAAATCCATTTTTAATCAAAAATAAGCCGCGATTTTCACCGCCCAGCCGTTCTTTTGTATTGACCAAGCAAAAACCTCATCAAAAACCTCATTCCTTTCTTTAGATCCAAAACCTATAAAGCTTTTGTGATTTGAATTTTTCAATGTTTTGTGAATCGAAGGTTTTATACATTTTTTATTTGAGGTAAATTCGAAGAAATTGTTCGAATTGTGTAATCTTCAATTATTGATACCGGTAACCGACCTAAAGCAATTTGATTATAATTCAATTCGTGACGATCATAGGCAGAAAGTTCATATTCTTCAGTCATTGATAAACAATTTGTTGGACAATACTCAACGCAATTACCGCAAAATATACAGATTCCAAAATCAATACTGTAATTAAGTAATCGTTTCTTTCGAATATCAGTTTGCAATTTCCAATCTACAACGGGTAGATCTATAGGACATACACGAACACATACTTCACAAGCAATGCATTTATCAAAT